AAACTATGATCATGAGCAAATGTATAAATATACTCCCGAAAGATAAATGGGTATAGGAAGTCATTTTTTCGAGATCTATCTAGTTCTAAATATCTTTTCTCCATTTTTTTTTTTATTAGATTTGATTAAAGAAAGTAAAGTAAGGATAGAGGATTTTTATTGGGTTGATTAAAAAATGCTACATAGTGCGATACAGTAAAAACAAAGTAGTATAATAAGAAAAGAATAGATACCTCGGAAATAAAATAGGTAAACTCATTAACGGACTCCTCATCCTCTCCTTTTTATTTTACATCTAATTGGTTTACGTGCATTATAGGATAGGATAAAAAGATGATTAGAAATCCTTTATTTTTTCAATCCAATCGCTCTTTTGATTTTGGAAAAAAATCTCTTTATCAATATACTCTTTCTTCTACGCATTCATCCCCCCCTCATAGTGGAGAATAGCTAATAGTTAGGACTCATTAAAATAAAATAGAAAATCTGCTTATAGAAAAGCCTTTCCCGTATTAGGTACTAATTTTTTTTTAACGTCTAATTAGATCGGATAATCATTCAAATTAAGAACGTACGCTCGTTGCTTTTTTGTTTCCCTATAATTGGAACCGTAGGACTCTATCCATTTATTCACTCGACCCAACTTTGAATTCATTTTTTTATGTTCCGCACCAAGAATTCAAATAAGGTTTGGACCGATCCGGCAAAAATGAAATATTCACAGAATTCTCTATTGATACGACATGCTGTTTTTTCCATTCATTCCTTTCAGGATCAGTCGTGGTCTTACAAACCATACCGATGGTATGGACGAATCCCTTTCTTCATACAAATGCGTAAAAGATGTTAGTCGCACTTAAAAGCCGAGTACTCTACCATTGAGTTAGCAACCCCCCCCAAAAAAAGTTAGATTATGTAGATACAATCGGAATCAAAATAAATAAAGAGATTGAATCACACAACACAATCAAAACATTAAACTAGCAAGAAATTAAAAGAAATGAAATAGCAAAAATTGTAATCAATTCTAAAAGAAGAGATCAAAAAAGAAAATATAGATAAATATAGATAATAGATAAAGTAAAATTTTATAGATCACCTCTTATTCCTTACGCTATCCATTCTTAATATTTCTATTTTTTTCTATTTTATTATATTTATGTATTCTCTACTTAGATTCGATTTTTTTATTCTATCTATATGTCTTATATATACCAAAATATATATATTTAACAAAAATATAATATATAAATATATATATATATATATTTATTATACGTAATATAATATATAAATATATATATATATTTATTATACGTATATATACGTATACATTTTTATACGTATATATACGTATACATTTTGTATTTTCTATTTATATAATTTCGAATTTTTTTATATAATTATAATTTTTATATAATATTTTATTTATTTTTTTAATATTACATTTTTTTAATATTACATATTATATATTATTATATATTACATATTATATATTATTATTATATATATAATATATATATATATATATATGATTTTTATATTTCTTATTTCTATCTATATTTCTATATTCTATAATAGAAAATTTATTTCTATAATATAGTTTCTATAATATAGTTATTTATTTTATATATTTCTATTTCTAGTATAGAATTATAGAATTTATATAAATATAAAATAAAAAATTTATTTAGATTTAGAATAGAATATTTCTATATTTCTATTCTATTTATCGATTTGTATTCTATATTTTTTTTTAGAACATTTTACATTTTTTTTCAATCAAACAAAACTTTTGTATCACAACAAATCCAAGAAACCCATCACTTGAATGAAGAAAAAAACCAAATCTATGGAACAGGGATAAATAGATCCACAGATAAGATCCAATTACCTCAGATCGGATTATATTTATTTGATACACTGTTGTCAATATGAATGTTAATATATTGAAAAAAAAAAATAGATTTTTGTCGTTATGTTAGCAGTCTATAGTCGAAAAATAGGTATGAATAGAGTATGAATAGAACAAGAGAAGGGGGGATAGTAGAGAAAAGGTTATACAAAGCTATATATGTATACGAATTATATGTATACGAATTACCCACACCCTGTATTTTATATTTTATTATTATATTTTATTAAGTAAATTGTGTTTGATTAAGGCGAAGTTCCGTAAAAACCCCCGCCTTCCTTAAAATATCATGAACAGTTCCTGTAGGTTGAGCGCCTTTTTCAAGGAAATAGAAAATAGCAGGAACATTTAAATAGGTTTGATTTTTTATCGGATCATAAAAACCCACTTTCCGAAGATCGCTTCCTTCTCTTCGGGATCGAACATCAATTGCAACGATTCGATAAACGGCTCATTGGGATAGAGGTAGAAAAAAAAAAGACCCCCCCCGTAGAAACGTATAAGAAGTTTTCTCCTCGTACGGCTCGAGAAAAAATGATTCGAAGTTCTGTATATGTATAGAATTATATAGAATTATAGTGTCAAATAGATCCATAAAAGAAAAAAAAAATCATCTGTACCCCCCTAACTCAAGTTGGATAACTTTCAAATATCTCAAAGGAAACCCTTTAGGCATTTCATTTATTGAGTGATCTTTAATCCCCTTTCTCTTTGTTTCTTTCTTTTATAATCTATTTGGATTCTTCATTCTGATCTAATTTTTGAGACAATTGAAAACGGTATTTCCTTGTTCCAGGATCCTTTATCTTTGCCTTGAATCGTTAGGTTTAGACATTACTTCGGTGATCTTTAATCGTTTCAAAATGGCAGCAACATACCATTTTTTGTGATTTCTTTCTATTTTCTATTATTTCTTTCTATTTTCTATTAAAGAATCAGACTAAGGATTGATTCCTGCGCGATACACTTTATTTTTTAATCAAAAGAATTTGGTCAATTCCAACAAACTTTATTCTTGGATTTGAAACTTGTTCGAATTGGATCCTTTCTATTTCGATATCGAAAATATACTTACGAAGTTGTTCTAACTTATTGATTAGGATTAACCCTAGATTCTTGCCCCCTAAGAAAAAAAAGACTTTCTACTCGAGCTCCATCCTGTACTATTTACATTACAACCCAACAAAAAAGAGGGTTTTAGTGTATAACAAAACAAACAATGTCGAGCTAAGAGCACCTTCATTCCTATACATTATTGCTATATGCTATGTAATATTAAATTAATAGGATATATATTTATAGGATATATTAGGATATATTATATATTAGGATATATTATAGGGTGGGTGTAAGAATCCACAGCCGATCGTGTCCTTCAAGTCGCACGTTGCTTTCTACCACATCGTTTCAAACGAAGTTTTACCATAACATTCCTTGAGTTTTGAACTAGTAGGGAATTGATTCAATTATGGAATCGTGAATAGTCATTGGTTCAACCGGTACGTAGTAATCTAAACTTTTAACTTCTATTGGGTAGTTTCTGAAGAAGTGTCAGAAAGAATTCAATTTAACCCCATCCCCGTATTTTATTGTATGAATTTTTTTTTTATTTACAATTCTAATAAGATAAAGAAATAAGTTCTTTTTGAATCTTCAAGTGACTCCATAGGATGGATTCGCCTATCTCACATTTCTTCGAGTCCCAAGGATTTATAAAAAAACCATTTAAAAGGTTTCATTTTTAAATTGCCTATCTCGATATCATTATTTGAATAAAGTCTTGTTTTACAGTAAGAAACACATTTATTTGATCATCATAAGAGAAAAAAATACCTATATTCAGATTCGGATTAAACCATCAACGATTTAAAACAAATAAATAGGTTCAAAATATCCAATTTTTTTTAGTGTAATAGTGGATAAAAAAGACGGATGTCAGGAAAATTTGACGTTGTTATTCTTTCATACGGAATGTTAAAACCAGAATCGAAATACTAGAAAGTCATCTTATTTATCAGATAGACTAACGAATTGTCACTGGAATTAATTATGGATATTCTATGTTAAATATTTAAATTTAGTAAGGGATAACAAGTTTTTTTCCATTAAAAAAATGGAAACAAAGGTGTTAATAAAATAAAATGCTAAGAATATATAAAAATTTCTTCATTTTATGAGTAGTTTCTTTGACTTGACTTGAGTCTTTCTAAAATTTTTTCCTAAAGTAAAGTGAATAGGATAGATATATGAATCAACCCCGTCTCAATTGTTAGATAGATTTAGAATTATTCATTAAAGCCAAAGACAAAATATCTGAAAATTAGGTTAGTTAAAAGAAAATACATATATTTCGTATGTATTTTCTTTGTTTGTTAATAAGATTTTAACAGGCACAGGCATTGAAATTTATATCTTCCATTACTAATTAACTCCTATCTACTCTCCCAATTATATGGGAAATGATGAATGATAAATAAAAAAAGGAAGGATCTTTTTTTTTTATATATAGAATATTTTATATATATAGAATAATAGAATAGCTGGGACGGAAGGATTCGAACCTCCGAATAGCGGGACCAAAACCCGTTGCCTTACCACTTGGCCACGCCCCATTTATATTTCTATTCAACACTAATAAAAACTAATATTGGTATTGGTTCTTCGTCAATTCCCGCCAAATATCTATATCTAGGAAATAGATTAGCTTGTTGTTCGGATTTTAGTATGTGTAGATATAGAATTAAACTGAATTTGTTGATCATAATATAGAATTCAATTAGGATATTGTATAAAAATATGATTTCCTCTATTCTTTTTTTATTTGAGAATTGAAGGATTTTTGATTGGGTGAATTTAATAAAGAAGGTTTTTTATCTACCTGACTTTTTTTTCTATCAAATTTTAGACCACTAACATATTAATAACTCAGTCAAAATACAACTATCTTCAAGAACAAAATGTTTGTTATGCTTAATATTTTTAGTTTAATTTGCATCTGTCTTAATTCTGCCCTTTATTCAAGCAATTTTTTCTTCACAAAATTGCCCGAAGCCTACGCCTTTTTGAATCCAATCATAGATGTTATGCCAGTAATCCCTGTACTCTTTTTTCTATTAGCCTTTGTTTGGCAAGCTGCTGTAAGTTTTCGATGAGATCTTTAATACTGTCCTAGAAAAATTCATGATTTATTCGACAAAAAAATTATAGCAATTGATAAGATCAGATAAGTTTTATAGTATAAGCTCTTAATTCAAACATACAAGTTATTGTATAAACGCGACAATTCTGGATCACCCCATTTTTTTCTTTTTTCTCATTCTGAACTTTTTTCCATTTCAGATCCTATTAGAATCCTAATTGTAGTTATGAAAAAAAAAATATCGAATTTTTGGTATGAAAGAAAATTATTGGCAATGAAAGACTCGACTCTTATTACAAATGAATCTAGAAAATTCTTTTCTATTTCTAGAAATCGCTTCATTTCTTGGTGTTAAAATAGAATATGTGGTATAAAAATAGAGAATCTATTTTTTTTTTCCAAACAAAAAAAAAAGATCTTGGAGATTTTATAATGCTTACTCTCAAACTCTTTGTTTACACAGTAGTGATATTCTTTGTTTCTCTCTTCATCTTTGGATTTTTATCTAATGATCCAGGACGTAATCCTGGGCGTGAAGACTAAAAAAAAAGGTTCTTCTTGATTTTTAAATGTTCTTAGCATTTTATTTTTATCTATTCTACATTTTTAAATATTAAATAAAGCAAAAGGATTCGCTTAATTTGAAAGAAAAGATAAAAAGAAATTCCAAGTCATCGTCGGAAAGAGAGGGATTCGAACCCTCGGTACGAATAACTCGTACAACGGATTAGCAATCCGACGCTTTAGTCCACTCAGCCATCTCTCCCGATTTTAAAAGAATAATTACTATGTTATATTACATAACACGAAAAAAAGGCTTTTTTTTTTTTTATTTTATTTTCTCTTTATTACTTACTTTCATAATTATCTATTGTTTTATATATCTATTTAATATAATTTAGTATATCCTATTCTATTTATATTTTTATATTTAATATATCCTATTAATATTTATATTTAATATATCCTATTAATATTTTTTAATGTTTTTTTTTTTATTTTATATTATATGTATTATAATTATATGTATTATAATTATATATATTAGTATATATTAATATTAGTTTAGTAAAATGAAAAGAATATCTATTAGTATAGAATTTAATGTATAATACAACTAGTTCTAGTTGTAGCATATAATACAACTAGAAAATAAATAAAATATTTAAAAGAATGAAATATGTAAAAAAAGTTAAATATATAAAACTTTCATCCGCAATTCTTACAATTTCATTTATTTCATTTAGAATTTAGATATTTAGATAAGGGTTCTAAAAAAATATCTCCAACTTAATATTCCAACCAATCAATATATATCAATCAATATATAGAATATTGATTGATATAATATAGAAATAAAAAATATCAAATAAATAAGACTTCTTTTTTTTTTTTTATTTATATAGAATTTTATTTATATTCTCTTCTATTTATAGATTATTATATATTATTTAAATTATTTAATATTATATTTAAATTATTTAATATTATATATTTTAATATTATATATTAATTAATATTCTATTAATTAATATTAATATATTTCTATTTTCTTTTTATAAATTCTATTCTAAATTCTAAAAAGTTATTTGATATAAAGCATAAAAGATTAGATTATTTAAATCATAAAAAATTATTTGATTTTTAATATTTGATTTAGAAAAGGATTTCTAAAAATTTATAAAGAATTAAATTTAAATTCATTAAATTAAATTAATAAGAATAATTCAAAATTTAAATAAATTTATTTAAATAATTTTAATAAACTATTTCTAAATTAATTTAAATAAACTATTTCTAAATATTTAATAAATATTTAAATAAAATAATAATATAATATATTCTATAATAATAAATAAAATAATAAATAATAGAATAATATTCTATAATAATATATTCTATAATAATATAATAAAAATAATATAATAAAATATATTCAAAATGCTCAATTGTCTTACTCGACAAAAGGTTCGTTTATATACAATAATCGCATCGTAGCGGGTATAGTTTAGTGGTAAAAGTGTGATTCGGTCGATTAATTCTAATAGTTAAGGGATCCCTCGGCTCATATTCCGATGAAAAACTTTATTTCTTAAAAAGATTTAATCCTTTACCTCTCAATGAAAATTCGAGGAAGAATATACATTCTCGTGATTTGTATCCAAGAATCAATTAGAAATTGAAAAATTGGATTATGAAATTACGAAACATAATTTTTTTTTAATTGGATCAATACTTTCAATTGAACGAGTATGAGTAAAGGATCTATGGAAAAAGACAGAAAAGTGAATTTCTAATCGTAACTAAATCTTCAATTTTTTCTTTGTTTTGTATAGTCGAGATTGAAGCAAAATAAGTATTAAAAGATGACTTTAGTTTACTGTAGGCATCGACATCTTGTTTTAGCTCGGTGGAAACAAAATGCTTTTCCTAAGGATTCTCTCAAATAGAAATAGAGAACGAAGTAACTAGAAAGATTATAAAAATCCCACTCGTCTAGAGGGATCATCTAGAAAGCGCCTTGTTTTGAATGCATTAAGACAGAAAAGCTGATATAGATGTTATGGGTCGAATTTTTTTTTCGCGCACGCCTTATCGCTGCAAATTTTTCCATATTCCATAAAGGAGCCGAATGAAACCAAAGTTTCATGTTCGGTTTTGAATTAGAGACGTTAAAGATGATGAATCAACGTCGACTATAACCCCTAGCCTTCCAAGCTAACGATGCGGGTTCGATTCCCGCTACCCGCTTATATCCCTATACTCTCTCAAAAATAGAGATAATATATACATAGAGATAATATATACATAGATTAAATATTTCTATATAGAAATTAATATATTTCTTTTATTTAATATATTTCTATATTTCTATTCCATTTCATTTCTATTTTTTTTTTTTCTATTTTTATATATTAACTTTTATATATTAACATAATTTAATATATTTTAATTTTAATATATTTTAATTTTATTTAATATATTTTAATTTTAATTAAATTTAATATATTTTAATTAAATTTAATATATTTTAATTAAATTTAATATATTTTAATTAAATTTAATATATTTTAATTATTTAAATAGTCTATTTAAATTAATAGTCTATTTTAATTAATAGTCTATTTAAGGTCTATTTATTAAATTATTAAAGTCTATTAAAACTATACTTCATATATTTATTTTTATATTATATTCTTATTTTTTATATTCTTATTTTTTATATTCTTATTTTATTATTCTA